AACAAATGATTATTCATGATTCCATACCGGCTTCAAATTAGAGAAATGTTATGGTAAAACTTCGTTTGAAACGATATGGTAGAAAGCAACGTGCGACTTGAAGGACACGGTCCGTTGTGGATTTTTACACCCACCACTTTATAAAAGAATGAAGGTGCTCTTGGCTCGACATCGGTTGTTCTGTTCCACTAGAACCTCTCCTTTATTTTTTTTTTTTTTGGGGGGGGGTTGTAATGTAAATAGTCTATGATGAAGCTCGAGTAGAAAGTATTGATTCATTTCTCAGGGGCAAGGATCTAGGGTTAATGCCAATCAATAAATTGGAACAACTTCGTAAGTATATTTTCGATATGGAAAGGGTTCCAATCGAAAAGGAAAGTTTCTTAGAATTGACAAAACTCTTTCGATACAAAATGTATCGCGTGGAAATCAACCGTTTGTATGATTCTTTGATAAAAGATAGAAAGAAATCACAAAAAAAGGTAGGTTGCTGCCATTTTGAAAGGATTAAAAATCACCGAAGTTATGTGTAAACCCAATGATTTAAAACAAAGAAAAGATAAAGGATCCCAGAACAAGGAAACACCCTTTCAATTGTCTCAATAACTAGACCAGAAAAAAATCCAATACAAATAGATTTGTAAACGAGACAAACAAAAAGGAAAGGGGTTTAAAGACCACTCAAAAAATGAAATGCCTAAAGATTTTCCTTTGAGCTATTTGAGAGTTATTCAACTTGAGTTATGAGTACGAATGGTTTTTTAAGTTTTCAGGAACGAAGAATAAAAAAGGACTTCAATCATAATCTAATTGATTTGATCGTTTTATAGACCAATTTGCCATTTTTATTTTATACAAAAATAGAACTAGGAATCATTTTTTCTCGAGCCGTACGAGGCGAAAACTTCCTATACGTTTCTAGGGGGGGTATTATTCATCTACATCTATCCCAATGAGCCGTCTATCGAATCGTTGCAATTGATGTTCGATCTCGAAGAGAAGGAAGAGATCTTGGGAAAGTGGGTTTTTATGATCCGATAACGAATCAAACTTATTTAAATGTTCCTGCTATTCTATATTTCCTTGAAAAGGGTGCTCAACCTACAGAAACTGTTCAGGATATTTTAAAAAAGGCGGAGATTTTAAAAGAATTTCTCCCTAAATTAAACAAAATTTAATTAAGGAAATACAAAAAGTAAAGAAAGTTTCTATATTCTATACTTTTTGTATTTCCTCTTTTGTTCTATTCTACCTTTTCTAAAGAGAAATCTAACCACTTATCTAAACACTTATTGTTCTATTCTATCTTTTAGAAAGAGAAATCGAATCACTTATTAATCGAAACGCTTATTGTTTTGTTCTATCTTTTAAAAAGAGAAATCGAATCACTTATTTTATAATCGAAATAATATAGATGAGCAAAAAGATAAATGGAATCACTTATTTTATAACTAAATAATCTAAATAATATCACTAACTATTTTTTAAAACAAAATCATCAATCAAATAAGTATAAATAATGACAATCAAAATAAATAATAAATCTAAGTATATTATGAACCGAATAAATGGCTATGAGAGCCACCCGGCCCAAAATAACGACGACAATTGGAATAATCATTTCGAAAAATTGAAAAAAATGTTAGAGCGTTTCGAAAATGTTCTAAATAATAGGAAATCCGAAATTGATCCGGTTTTGCAAGATAAACTCATAAAACCCGATTCTACGCAAAATTCCCTCAAGAATTTTCCGTATTTTCCGCATTATTTGCGGATGTTCATCTTCTACTGGATAGAACGCGAGACTTCCAAAAAGTTTCTATTCGTAGAAAAGGAGTTTGATATATTGGACCAATACCGGGATTGGTTCAAAAAATCGCTAATTTTGATTCAAGATGAACATCCGAATCAAAATCTCGAGGAAATGCAGACCGCTGCGGGTGACCTACTAGGCTATGTCACAGCCCTTCGGCATCTGACTCATTACGACTGTATAGCGGGGCATGCACGAAATGCAAACGACCCGGATACTTCTGAAATGGAAAAACTACTTTCGATGGGAGCTGCATATATTCAGCTCTTTACGAAAGCCTTTTTCATTGTCGCCATTTGGAGACAAAAATGGGCGGGCCTAAAGCTACAGTCTATACGGGAGGACGTTTTAGATCAATTCGTTACTCAGCTCTTAATAAGCGCAACTCCCGGGCAGATACTACTTACAGACGAATTAAAGTCGTCTGCCGCTCTTAGCGAATTTATCGATATCTTATTCAGATTCGATGAACGTCTCGATTTTTAGAAGTCAATCCTACTACTGGTGGGGTAACAGCTAGTTTTGGTATGTTGGGGAAGGTCGTTATTGCCGAACCCGAGGCCACCATTGCATTTGCGGGTAAAAGAGTAATTGAACAAACGTTGAATATAGAAGAAAAAGAAATAATAAAAACTTGGTCCCGGGCATCTACCATTATACCCGCAATGATCGGCCATATTATTGCTATCCATAATGGAAAAGAACATCTACCTATTTATATAACAGATGGTATGGTAGGTCACAAGTTGGGAGAATTTGCACCTACTTCGAATTTCCGAAAACATACGAAAGTCGATAAGCGATCTCGTCGTTAATAAAAAATATAGATACTTATAGTAGGAGGGGACCCTTATGCTAAAGAAAAAAAAAGTTAGCATTTTAAGTTTAAGTTTCGGTAGCTACACACTATTTACCACCGCCACCGCTATGTTAAAGGTGCAATATACAAAGTCTAACTCCATCCCGGGCAATCGAACCATTATTTGTTTAATAAATTGTTTGAAGGAATCTGAGGGCAATCCTGAAGATTCCGAAAATGAAGAAAACGATTCCGAAAATGAAGAAAACGATTCCGAAAATGAAGAAAATTCGAATAATGATGAGAAATTAGAAAAATGGAATGAAATTCGAGATGGTTTCGAAAACATTTTTAATAGGAAATATGAAATTGATCAAGTTTTCCAAGATAAACTGATGACACCCGACTCTACGCAAAATTCCCTCAAGAATTTTCCGTATTTTTCGAATTATTTGCGAATATTCATTTTCTACTGGATAGACCATGAGACTTCCAAGAAGTGGCTATTCATAGACTGTGAATTTTATATTTGCAAAAGATATCTAGATTGCTTTCGCAAATACATAATTCTGATTCGAGATGAACATCCGAATCAGAATCTCGAGCAAACGGAGAGCGCTGCGCGTGACTTCAAGGACCGTGTGACATTAAAAATGAAGATGAAT